AAAACTTTATATATAATTATATATACATAAATATAAATTGAATTTACTTAAACATGGGAATTTTGGTTATATGTTGGATTAATTTTAGTAATAGGATGTTAGTTGGGGATTTAATTTAAATAATTACGAAAATTAATTCAAGGGCCACCTTTTAAAAAATGCTGTTAGAATTCGGTGAACTAAATGGTTTTTTTAGAAAGTTGGGGAAATTTTTGATAACTAAAAATTTCGATAAAAATTTTGTAAAAATACGATATTGACCCCCCCATTTTTTAAAATTAAGGATGTGGTAAAAAAGGGACATCGGACATTTGGAACTAGGTCATTCGGGATTTTAGAAATTTTTCAAATTTTTGCGTTTTTGTGCATTAGTTTTGCACAATTATTTTGAAAAAAAAGGGTGAAATGGATCTAAGACGTAATTTACGTGGGCCAAAAGTGTTCACAAATAGAGGGAACTTTTTTTTGGGGGTCCCTAATATAATTGTTTACGGTATTTAATATATACATCTAATGATATATAACATATATATTTAAATTTAATTATTTATTTATTTAGAATATGAGTATATATTATATATTTAATAAAAAAGATTATATGATCTACATATTTAATTCATATAATTTAAACTCTAGATTGCCTGATTTAATTTAACTACAGAAGTTCACTGAATATATACGAGTTTAAGATAAAAAAGAAAAAAAAAGAAATATATTGTAAATTTATCTAGGAAATATTTGATTAATACATTAGATATATAACGTTATATATATAGAACATCTGTTATATATAAGGATTTTACTACAGAGAAATTGCTTTATTTATATAATAATTATAATTTAATTATATACATATATTAAATAGTTATTGTATATATATAAATGTTATAATAAATAATAAATGTAATTAATAAAAAAAAAAATTTCCTTATCTTATTAATAAAGAAATTATTTTTTATCAGAATTCTATATGTTATATAAAATTTTATTAACAAGTTCATTATTGAAAAATCTGTAGTATGGATTATCATATCTGTATATATATATATATATATATATATATATATATATATATTATAAAATAGATAGAGGTTAATTAAGTTATTCATAAAGTTAGAATTTTGTCATTGTTAAACATGTTAAAAATATTCAAAGAAGTTCGTAGCAAATATAATGATATTATTATATTAATTTGAACTTAAATTAGATTAATGATTACAAGTACTTACAGTTTAGTTTTAAAAAAAGGTATATATATATATTTTTAAAAGGCATATATGAGCAATTTCAAATGTTCAACTATATAGTAACGTCACATGGGTATTCACTGACAAATATGGTTTATACTTAGTAGAAACTGGCTGGTAAATCCTTATATGATTCCTTAATTCATCTATATTGTTTATGTTCATTAATATCTATAAAGAAATAGAAATAGAATCAATTTTATTAAACATACTATAATGTTGGAAAACTTTTGACCTATCGTGTAGATTAATACATCACATGAATATACAATATGTATAATATCAGAGTAATTTATAATTATAAAGGTAAAATAGAATTGATTTTATATTCGTATTATGTTTTAATATTAAGCAGAAAAAATGTTTTGTGTATATAAATCTATATTAGAATTTTCTATTCTAAAAGATACATTTATGAAAAATTAGCATTAAAAAAAATAATTGTAGGATTATTTGGAACAGTATTGTATAGTTAATATAAAAATACATGTTTTGATATGCATGAACCAAGTACTTAACAACGAATTCGATTGTTTAATGAAGGTTAGTTACTACATAAGGAATTTTTTTTGATAAACAAACTTACTTATTATCCGGCATTTGTAATAGAAACTTGTATCAAAATCTCATTATAATAGAGTAAAAATTTATATTGGATGATAATAACGTCGAAGAAAGAGTCAAGGCCGTGTTAAAGTGCATCAGAACCTAAAATACATATAATAAACGATAATAGAATATATTAGAAGAAACTATAATACTTACAACGAGGAACCATCAGGACAAAGGTTATATGCTTTAAAATACAATTAATTAATCCCATTGTATGAAATTATTAGCATAATCAACAACTTGTTGCTGTATGTTTGGTTTGGAACTATTTGAGCGTAGGAATACATCAATAGGATCTGTGCGGAGTAACTTTGATCAGGGGCTGCAGTAGAATATTGGAGGTGGAATATTTAATTAGCAAGGACAAATAGGGATTTGCAGAAGGACAAGTACGAGATAAGCGAATAGATAAGTCCAATTTACTAAATTAATTAATATATATTTTTGAACGAAAACAGATTATATAAACTTATAAAATTTATATACGGAAGATTAAAAGTGGGGGTAATTCATAATTTCATTCTAAGTTAGAGTTATAAAAGCATTGTAAATAGATTTAACGAATTTTTGACTATTAGTTAACAAAAATACAAGGAATCATAACAGTCAGTATATAAAACCTATACTTAGTAAAGATATATTAAATAAATGTCATAGAATTTTTCTAAATAAAAATTTATATGTATACACTTTGTGCCAAAAAATTAGAACATCATTTATTTTTTTTACTGAATTAATAAAAAGCTTATATAAAATTGAATTCTGAGCGTTTAAGTTTAGTAGTTTAATTTTAATTATTGAAAATTTAATTAAAATTTTATTGTTCATTAATAAGGTTAGTTGGGTTTAATATATATATAAATTTAATAGTTAATGGTTAGATAAATTAATATATGAAATTTAAGGTAATTTTACTGTTTAATATTTATTTTAAAATAATTAAAGTACGTTATGTTTATATATTTAATATAAAAGTTTTATTCTAGCTTAAGATTTTAATTTTTAGACTAGTTACATGTAAGTTAGAGCGATTATGTAATATTTTTTAAATAAGAATATTAATTATTTTGTATTAATAAAGCCGCAGTATAGAATATTAAATATTTATGAAAATAAGATTTAGGGATTTAAAATAGTATTGACAAAATTTGTGCCAGCAGTTGTGGTTACACAGATAATGCAATTAAATTTGTTTAGTAAGTAGTTATTAGTATATAATATATTAGTATATTATTAAATTTATTAGGTGAAATTTTAAATTTGATATAAATTATAAATTTATAATATGAGACTATGAGATTTTTGTAATAAACTAGGATTAGATACCCTATTATTAAAAATATAAAACTATTATACTAGAGTAGTAGTAGTTATTTTCTTGAAATTTAAAGAATTTGGCGGTATTTTAGTCTATTCAGAGGAACCTGTCCTATAATTGATAGTCCACGATTTATTGAACTTATTTTAAAGGTTTGTATACCGTCGTAGATTGAATGTTCTTTAAGGAAAAAAATGTTCAAGATTTATATTATTATAAAGGAAATCAGATCAAGGTACAGCGTATAAATAAGAAGAGATGGGTTACAATAAATTTATTTAAATGGTTATAGTAATTAAAATTATTATATAAAGTGGATTTGAAGGTAATATAATTAAATTAAATTATATGATTTTAGCTCTAAAATATGCACATATCGCCCGTCGCCCCCATCATAAGGTGGGGTAAGTCGTAACAAAGTAGGTGTACTGGAAAGTGTACCTGGTAAGGCAAATTAGAGCTTGTTATAAAGTATTTTAGTTACATTAAAATGATAGTTGTGTAAATCAATTTAATTTGAAATTAAATATTTATTGTAAGTTAATAAAAAAAATATTTTTGTTGTTAGTATTAATAAAGAATACAGTAAAATAATTATAATTAAATAGTATAGAGATAGAAGATTGAAATATAATTAAATTAGTTAGAAGAAGAATTAAATTTTTGTACCTTGTGTATCAGGGTTTATTAAAAAATACTTAGTTAATTTAATAATCTCGAATTATAAAGAGCTAATATTATATAAATTTAATTGTGACATAATTTTTTATAATATAATATTAGAAATGAAACGTTAGTCGTTTTTTAAGATATCTAGTTTTTTAAGAAATAAATTTAATTTAGTTAATCTAATGTTTTGTATTTCATTAGTAGTATAAAATTTAGTTTAAATAATATTTTAAGGGATAAGCTTTAAAATAAAAATTTATAATATTGGTTTTATATTAAAAGATTTGTAGGATTGAAAATTTTTATCTTTAATTTGTTATAATTAATTTTTTAGTTAATAAGATTTATATTAATATTTAAATTTTTTATTAAGATAAATTAATAAATTTAATATTATAAGGAATAATGATAAAATTAGTATAGATTAATGTAAAATTAAGTTGAATAATAAAGGTTAAATTAAGGAACTCGGCAAATATGTTTTTCGCCTGTTTATTAAAAACATGTCTTTTTGATCATAATTTAAAGTCTGGCCTGCCCAATGAGGAGTTTAATGGCCGCGGTAATTTGACCGTGCAAAGGTAGCATAATCATTAGTTTTTTAATTGAAAGCTGGTATGAATGGTCGGACGAGAGAACAACTGTCTCAGTTTAATTGAAATAGAATTTTATTTTTAAGTAAAAAAGCTTAAATGATTTTAAAAGACGAGAAGACCCTATAGAGTTTTATATAAAATATAAATTATTTAATTTAGTATAAAGAATAATATTTTGTATTTTGTATTTTGTTGGGGTGACAGAAAAATTGAATAAACTTTTTTTATAGAAAATCATTAATGTATGAATAAATGATCCGTATTTTACGATTATAAGATTAAATTACCTTAGGGATAACAGCGTAATTTTTTTTGAGAGTTCTAATCGAAAAAAGAGTTTGCGACCTCGATGTTGGATTAAAATTAATTTTTGGTGTAGGGGCTAAAATATTAGGTCTGTTCGACCTTTGAAATTTTACATGATCTGAGTTTAAACCGGCGTGAGCCAGGTTGGTTTCTATCTTTAAATAAGTTAAATATTTTAGTACGAAAGGATCAAATATTTATAAAATTTATTATATTGTGAATATTATTATTATTTTGGCAGATTAGTGCTTTAAATTTAGAATTTAAATATGTATATTTATACAAATAATAATTTTTGTTTCAGATTTAAGTTTAATAATTTTAAATTTTTTAATTTTAGTAATTTGTGTATTAGTAGGTGTAGCTTTTTTAACTTTACTAGAGCGTAAGGTATTGGGATATATTCAGATTCGAAAAGGTCCTAATAAGGTTGGTTTTATAGGGATTCTTCAGCCTTTTAGAGATGCTATTAAATTATTTACTAAAGAACAAACTTATCCTTTAATATCAAATTTTGTGATTTATTATATATCTCCTGTTTTTAGTCTTTTTTTATCTTTAATTTTATGGGCCTGTATGCCATTTGTTATTAATTTATTTAGATTTAATTTAGGAATTTTATATTTTTTATGTTGCTCAAGATTAGGGGTTTATGCAATTATAATAGCTGGTTGATCTTCTAATTCTAATTATTCATTATTAGGTAGAATTCGAGCTGTAGCTCAAACTATTTCTTATGAGGTAAGGTTAAGTTTAATTTTACTTTCATTTTTATATTTAATTGTAAGTTTAAATTTAATGGATTTTATAAAGTATCAAGAGGATTTATGATTTTTATTTTTATGTTTACCATTGAGAATAGTGTGAGTTGTATCAAGATTGGCTGAGACAAATCGCACACCTTTTGATTTTGCTGAGGGTGAATCTGAGTTAGTTTCTGGGTTTAATGTTGAGTATAGAAGAGGGGGGTTTGCTTTAATTTTTATGGCTGAATATTCGAGAATTTTATTTATAAGGTTAATATGTGTAATAATTTTTATAGGAGGTAATGTTATAGGATGAACATTTTTTTTAAAGTTAGGTTTTATAGCTTTTTTTTGATTATGAGTTCGTGGGACATTGCCCCGATATCGTTATGATAAATTAATATATTTATGTTGGAAGGGATTTTTACCTTTATCTTTAAATTATTTATTATTATTTTTAGGGTTAAAATTATATTTATTTATAATTTTAATATAATGTATAAAATTTAGTAAAAAAAATTAATAGAGATTAAAACTCTTTTTTATGTTTTCAAAACATATACTTATACAAGTTCATTAACTAATATTTAAAAATAATATAATCTCAAATTTTATGAATTAATGGGTTAATTAAATAATAAGAAAAATATAAGATAGTTAAGATTTGTCCAGTTAAAATATAGGGGTCTTCGACAGGACGAGCACCGATTCAAGTTAATAGGATTACAATTGCTAGGAATAATCAAAATAAAATTTTATTAATAGGATAAAATTGAGTACTTTGGATTTTTTTATTATTTATAAAGGGTAATAAGAAAAGAATTGCAATAGATAAAACGAGAGCAATTACTCCCCCTAATTTATTAGGAATTGAACGTAAAATTGCGTATGCAAATAAGAAGTATCATTCTGGTTGAATATGGACCGGAGTTACTAATGGATTAGCAGGAGTAAAATTTTCTGGGTCTCCCAATAAGTAAGGTCTTATAAGGATTAAATAAGTTAATCTAAATAATAAAATTACTATACCAACAATATCCTTGTATGAATAGTATGGATGGAATGAAATTTTATCTAAATTTCTATTAATCCCTAATGGATTATTAGATCCAGTTTGATGTAAAAATAGAAGATGAATTAAGACTAATCCTACAATAATAAATGGTATAAGAAAATGAAGAGTAAAGAAACGAGTTAATGTTGCATTATCAACTGCAAATCCTCCCCATAATCATTGAACAATTGTATTTCCTAAATAAGGGATAGCAGATACTAAATTAGTAATAACAGTTGCCCCTCAAAATGATATTTGGCCTCAAGGTAAAACATATCCTAGAAATGCAGTTGCTATTACAATAAATAAAATAAGTACTCCTACAGTTCAAGTTAAATGATAATAGTAAGATCTATAATATATTCCTCGACCAATATGAAGATAAATACAAATAAAAAAAAAAGAAGCTCCGTTAGCGTGTAATGTTCGGAGTAATCACCCGTAATTAACATCTCGACAAATATGAATGACTCTATTAAATGCTAAGTCAATTCTAGCAGTAAAATGTATTGCTAAAAAAATACCAGTAATTAATTGAATTACTAAGCAAAGTCCTAATAATGAACCAAAATTTCATCACGTAGAAATATTAGAGGGCGATGGAAGGTCAATTAATGCATTATTAATAATTTTTATTATGGGGGATATTTTTCGTAAAGGTATTTTCATTAGTGTGTTTGTCGTAGGGGTCCCTTTTTAATATTAGTAATTTTTACGACTGCAATTAAAGTAATTAGTAAATAAATAATTAGTATTAATAAGATTATATTTATAGGTGGCCTTAAAAATTTATTAAGAGATAGGGTGTAATTATATTGGTAATTTAAAGTTTCTGTATAAAGTCTGTTTAGATTAGAATAATAAGGGTCAATTAATATTAGTATAATTAATGTAATAATAGTAAGAAGTATAATTAGTATTATAATTTTAAATGAAAATATAAATTTTTCATTAGAAGCTACACTTGTTATATAGATAAATAAAACTAATATTCCTCCGATTATTACTAAAAATAAAATATATGAATATCAGAAATTTAAGTTAAAAAATCCTATTGTAAGTGAAATAGTGATAGTTTGAATTAATAAGATTAATCCTATAGATAGGGGATGTTTTAAGAATAAGAAAATAATAGATCTAATTAAAGTAATAGATATAAAGATTGTTAAGATACAGAGAATAGTTTAAGTTAAAATAATAATTTTGGAGGTTATTGATAGGTCAACCCTTTCTCTGAGTTTTAAAAGTTAAAACTTATTTTTGATTTACAAGACCAATATTTTTATTAAATTATTAAAACTAATGTTAATTTTTTGTTTGGTTATTTCTATTTTGATATATTTTAGTGGATTATTTTCTTTTTGTATTAAACGTAAGCATTTACTTTTAATATTATTAAGATTAGAGTTTATTGTTTTAAGTTTATATTTTAATTTGTATTTATTTTTAGTATATTTTAATTTTGAATTTTATTTTGGGATAATTTTTTTGACTATAAGAGTATGTGAGGGAGCTTTAGGGTTATCCATTTTAGTTTCTATAATTCGAACTCATGGGAATGATTATTTTCAAACTTTTAATATTTTATGATAAAGTTTTTAATATGTATATTGTTTATGATTCCATTAGGTATAGTTAAAAAAAGTTATTGATTAAGTCAAAATTTATATTTTGTTCTTACTTTATTATTTATACTTAGAATAAGTTTTAATTATAGTTATGTAAATATTTCTTATTTTTTAGGTTGTGATTTATTGTCTTATGTAATAATTTTATTAAGATTATGAATTTGTGCTTTAATAATTTTAGCCTCGGAATTTATTTATAATAAGAATTATTTTTATAATTTATTTTTAAGGATAGTATTGGTACTATTAATTAGTTTATTTATAACATTTTGTTCTATAAATTTATTTGTATTTTATTTATTTTTTGAGATTAGATTATTGCCCACTTTAATTTTAATTATAGGATGAGGGTATCAACCTGAGCGTTTACAGGCTGGAGTTTACTTATTATTTTATACATTATTAGCTTCTTTACCTATAATAGTATCAATTTTTTATTATTATGAAAAATTTAATAGATTAGATTACTATTATTTTATAGATACAGGAAATATAGTTATATACTTATGTATAAATATAGTATTTTTTGTAAAAATGCCTATATATTTTGTTCATTTATGATTACCAAAGGCTCATGTTGAAGCACCAGTAGCTGGTTCAATAATTTTAGCTGGGGTTATGTTAAAATTAGGGGGTTATGGATTAATACGTTTAATAGTAGTATTTTTAAGAATTGGAATAAAAATTAATTTTTTATTTATTATTATTAGAATAGTTGGGGGTTTTATTGTATCTTTATTATGTTTACGTCAAATAGATATAAAATCATTAATTGCTTATTCTTCTGTTGCACATATAGGCTTAGTATTAGGGGGTATTATAACTTTAAGTTACTGAGGTATAAGAGGAGGATTATTAATAATAGTGGCGCATGGCTTGTGTTCTTCAGGCTTATTTTGTTTAGCTAATATTAGATATGAGCGTTTATTAAGGCGTAGATTATTTCTTAATAAAGGTTTAATTAATTTAATACCTAGAATAGCTTTTTGATGATTTTTATTTAGATGTAGAAATATGGCTGCTCCACCTTCTTTAAATTTAGCTAGAGAAATTATATTAATTAATAGTTTAGTTAGTTGAAATATTTTAACTATAATTTTTTTAATATTAATATCTTTTTTTAGAGCAGCTTATTCACTATATTTATATTCTTATAGACAGCACGGTAAATTATATAGGGGCTTATATTCTTTTTCTTTAGGATATGTACGGGAATATTTATTATTATTATTACATTGATTACCTTTAAATATTTTAATTTTAAAAAGGGAATATTATGTATTATGACTTTAATTTAAATAGTTTAATTAAAATTTTGATTTGTGGAATCAAGGATGTAAGATAGAGTACTTTAAATAATTTCTATTTGTTTAATTTATTATATAATATTTTTAATACTAAGAATTATTAGTTTTATTAGGAGAATTTTATTTATAGTATTAGATTATAGTTTAATATTAGAATTTGAATTATTAAGGCTTAATTCTATTAGAATTGTAATAACTATTTTATTTGATTGAATATCATTATTGTTTATAGGCTTTGTTTTATTTATTTCTTCTATAGTTATTTATTATAGTAAAGAATATATATATGGAGATTTATATATTAATCGTTTTATTATATTAGTTGGTATATTTGTTTTATCAATAATATTATTAATTATTAGACCTAATTTAATTAGGATTTTACTAGGTTGAGATGGGTTAGGCTTAGTTTCTTATTGTCTGGTAATTTATTATCAAAATGTAAAATCTTATAATGCAGGAATAATTACAGCTTTAAGAAATCGTATTGGAGATGTGGCCTTATTAATAGCTATTGCATGAATAATAAGATATGGAAGATTTAATTATATTTATTATGTAGATTATATGAAGAATTCAGTAGAAATAAATATTATTGTTAGATTAGTAATTTTAGCAGCAATAACTAAAAGAGCACAAATTCCGTTTTCTTCTTGGTTACCGGCTGCTATAGCTGCCCCTACTCCTGTTTCATCTTTAGTACATTCTTCAACTTTAGTTACTGCTGGTGTTTATTTATTAATTCGTTTTAATTATGCTTTAACAGAGTCAATAATGTTATTTTTATTATTTATTGGAACTATAACAATATTTATAGCTGGATTAGGCGCTAATTTTGAATTTGATTTAAAAAAAATTATTGCTTTATCTACATTAAGTCAATTAGGTTTAATAATATCAATTTTAGCTTTAGGGGAGTATAAATTAGCCCTTTTTCATTTATTAACACATGCTTTATTTAAGGCCTTATTATTTATATGTGCTGGATGTATAATTCATAATGTAGGAGGTTATCAAGATATTCGTTATATAGGAGGTTTGATTAATCAGATACCTTTAACCTGTACATTTTTTTTTATTTCTAATTTATCATTATGTGGATTGCCATTTTTGGCTGGGTTTTATTCTAAGGATTTAATTTTAGAGGTTTTATCTATATCATATTTAAATATTTATATTTATATTATTTTTTTTATTTCAACTGGTCTTACAGTATGTTATACTTTTCGGCTACTATATTATGTAATTATAGGAGATTATAATTATCTTTCATTAAATAGTATTAGAGATAGAGGAGTAATTATATTAAAGGGAATAAGTGGGTTAATTTTTTTTGTTATTATTGGTGGAAGAGTATTAATATGAACTATATTTCCTACCCCCTATTTTATTTGTCTCCCTTTTATTATAAAAGTGATAGCTTTATTAGTAACTATAATTGGAATTTGAATTGGTTTAGAATTTTCTAAGTTTGCTATTAATTATAATTTAAAGTCTTTAAGTTTATTAAAAATTAGCTTATTTTTATCTTCTATATGAAATATACCTTATATATCAACTTATGGTGTTAATTATTATCCTTTATATTGAGGAAATTTAATTTATTTATCTATGGATCAAGGTTGATCTGAGTATTTAGGTAGTCAAAATATTTATCAAAATATTAAAAATATATCAATATTTTTACAAATTTTGTACAATAATAATTTAAAAATTTTTTTACTATTAACAGTAATATGAGTAATTTTTATAATCTTATTTTTATAACTTAGATAGCTTAAGAAGAGCTTGATATTGAAGATATCATGGTAGTATTATTACTTTTAAGTATTTATAAGAAAGATTCTAATTTTACAGTGAAAATGTAATGTTTTATTTAAACTATATAAATAAGAAATATTAACAGATTTACACTGCTAAAGAATTAAGTTAGAAGCTTATTCTTGATTAACATATTTCTTTAATTGGAAAAATTATTCAATAATATCATTAACAGTGATATACCTCTATTTTGGTTTCAATTAAAATAAATAAGGGTGATTTAACACCAAAATTTTAGGTCGAAACTAAATACAAATTTTTGTTTCTTATTTAAGGTAAATTGAAGATCAATACTTTTTAAGTGCAAGTTAAATGTTATAATTAACTATTACCCTTAAATAGCTCAGTTTAGGGCCCCTTGTGATCATTCATGGTATAGACCCCCAAGAAGAATACATAGAAAAAATCTTGAAATTATAAAATAGGGTAAAAATCTAGAAATTTTAATAGTTAAGATTAATGGGATTAATAAGGTAATTTCTACATCAAAAATTAGAAAGATGATAGCAATTAAAAAGAATTGTAAAGAGAAAGGAAGACGTGAAGATCTTTTAGGGTCAAATCCACATTCAAATGGGGAAGCTTTTTCCCGATCTATAAATCTTTTTTTAGAAATAATAGAAGATAAAATAATTAATATAAACGTAATAAAAAAAACTATGCAACTACAATAAAAAATAATTATAATTATTTATACTAATATTATTAGATCTCCTAATTGGAAGTCAGGTATAATTTTTATACTATATAAATAACTACCTCATCAGTAAATAGAGATATATAAGAATAGTCATACTACATCAACGAAATGTCAATATCAAGCAGCAGCTTCAAATCCAAAATGATGAATGTTAGAAAAGTGGTTTTTGTAATGACGTAATAGGCATACCCCTAAGAAAGTAGTTCCAATAATTACATGTAATCCATGAAATCCAGTAGCAATAAAAAATGTTGATCCGTAAACTGAATCTGCTATAGTAAAAGGGGCTTCAATATACTCGTATGCTTGTAAAAGAGTGAAATAAATTCCTAGGATTACTGTTAAAATTAGACTTTGCAATGCTTGATTAAAATTATTTTCTATAAGTCTATGATGAGCTCAAGTTACAGTTAATCCAGATGTTAATAAAATTAATGTATTTAATAAAGGAATTTGAATAGGATTGAATGGAATAATTCCTTGGGGAGGTCAAGATATTCCTAACTCAATTGTAGGGGAAAGTCTTCTATGGAAGAAAGCTCAAAAAAATGAAATAAAGAAAAATACTTCAGAAGTAATAAATAAAATTATACCTCAACGTAATCCTATTGTAACTGGAAAAGTATGTAACCCTAAAAAGGTTCCTTCACGAGAGATATCTCGTCATCATTGATATATGATTAGTATAGTAATTAAACTTCCGATAAGAAATAAATTATTATTATAAAAATGAAATCATTTAATAAGACCGATCATAGTAATTATAGCCCCTAAAGCTCCTAAAATAGGCCATGGACTTACATCAACTAAATGATATGGATGATTTTTATGTCTAGACATTAGATTACTTCACTAGAATAAAGAGTACTTAAAACAGCAAATACGTAAGATTGAATAATTCTCACTGCTGATTCTAAAATTAATAGAAGAATTTGAATAATAATTAAAATATTTAATATTAAAAAGGAAACTGAAGGGCCAGTATTACCTAATAATGTTAAAAGAAGATGTCCAGCAATTATATTAGCAGCAAGACGTACAGCTAATGTTCCTGGGCGGATAATATTACTAATAGTTTCAATTAAAACTATAAAAGGTATTAATACAGAGGGCGTACCTTGAGGCACTAAATGGGCAAATATGTGCGTAGTATGATTAATTCATCCATAAATTATAAATCTTAATCAAAGAGGGAGGGCTAAAGTTAAAGTTAAAGTTAAATGTCTTGTTCTAGTAAAAATATATGGAAATAATCCTAAAAAATTATTAAATACAATTATAGAAAATAATGAAATAAAAATTAAAGTTATTCCTGAAATATTTTTCCCAATTAATGTTTTAAATTCAATATGAAGAGTTAATAGGATTTTATTTCAAATAAAAGAATATCGAGATGGGATTAATCAGAATGAAGTAGGAATTAGTATTAATCCTAATATAGTCCTTATTCAATTTAATGATAAATTAAAAGATGTTGAGGGGTCAAAAGTAGAAAAAAGATTTGTTATCATTTTCAATTGATGGATTTAGAGAGTTTTTTCCTTTGGTATGTTTTTGTTGTATAAAGCGTGGAATAATAGTTTAATCTGTTAAATAGTAACAAAATTAATCTAAAAATACTTAATAAAATTAATCAATTTAAAGGTATTATTTGTGGAATTAAAAACTACCTAAAAGGTTATTTTAGTTTGACAAACTAATGTTATCATGTTAACTAAGTTTTTTTTTTTTAATGATGGATAGATGGGGGTGGGGGGTTCATTAAAAGTAAGTGCTAATTTACTATTGTTGGTTTAAGAGACCAATACTTGCTTTTAGTTATTTAATGATATAGTTATTTTAGACATTCATTTAATGAAGTAGTTTGGAGAAATTCTTTCAATAGTGATAGGTATAAATCTATGATTAGCCCCACAATTTTCTGAACATTGCCCAAACAATAATCCAGCACCATTAATTAAAAATCTAATTTGATTTAATCGTCCCGGAGTTGCATCTATTTTTACTCTTAAAGCAGGGATTGTTCAAGAGTGAATTACATCTGCGGATGTAATTATTATTCGGATTTGAGAATTATAGGGGAGGATAGTTCGATTGTCTACGTCTAGTAGACGGAAGTTATTAATTTTTATTTCATTAGTTGGGATTATGTAGGAATCAAATTCAAAATTAGCAAAATCTCTATATTCATAGGATCAGTATCATTGATGTCCAATAGTTTTAATAGAAATGAGAGGATTATTAATTTCATCTAAAAGATAAAGGAGTCGAAGAGAAGGTAAAGCAATAAAAATTAAAGTTACTGCTGGAAGGATTGTTCAAATAATTTCAATTATTTGTCCTTCTAATAAAAATCGGTAATTATAAGAATTAAAGAATAAAGTACTTATTAGGTATCCTACGAGAGCAGTGATTATAAATAAAATTATTAATGCGTGATTATGAAAAAATGTTAATTGCTCTATTAAGGGAGAAGCGCTATCTTGAAGAAGGGTCGAATTTCAGGTAGCTATTTCTAAAAAAAGTATAAACTTTATATTTGGAGCTTAAACCCACTGCACTAATCTGCCATATTAGAAATTAGTTAGCATAGGTAATTCAGAATATCTATGTTCAGCTGGGGGTATTAATTGAAATCATTCAATTGATGAAGTTATTCTTAGAGGTGTTAGCCTTTTTCGTGAAGAAATAAATCTATCTCAAATGATAAATAAGAATACGATAATACTAATTAATGAAATTAAAGATCCAATAGATGATACTACGTTTCAGTTTATATAAGCATCTGGATAATCTGAGTATCGTCGAGGTATACCTCTTAACCCTAAAAAATGTTGAGGAAAGAAAGTTATATTGACACCAATGAATATAATAAAAAATTGAATTTTTAATAATTTGTTATTTAATCTCAATCCTGTAAATAATGGGAATCAATGTACAAATCCGGCTATAATAGCAAATACAGCACCTATAGAAAGTACATAGTGAAAATGAGCTACTACGTAATAAGTATCGTGTAAAATAATATCAATTGATGAATTGGCTAAAATAACTCCAGTTAATCCTCCTACAGTAAATAGAAAAACAAATCCTAAAGCTCATAATAAAGAAGGTGAATAATTTAATTGAGTTCCATGTAAGGTAGCTAGCCATCTAAAAATTTTAATTCCAGTAGGAACAGCAATAATTATAGTTGCTGAAGTAAAATAAGCTCGGGTATCAACGTCTATACCTACAGTAAATATATGATGAGCTCATACAATAAATCCTAATAATCCAATTGCTATTATTGCATAAATTATTCCTAGTGTACCAAAAGTTTCCTTTTTATTTCTTTCTTGGCTAATGATATGAGAAATTATCCCAAATCCAGGTAGAATTAAAATATAAACTTCAGGGTGTCCAAAGAATCAAAATAAGTGTTGGTATAAAATTGGGTCACCTCCACCAGCTGGATCAAAAAATGAAGTATTAATATTTCGATCTGTAAGTAATATGGTAATTGCTCCTGCAAGTACTGGTAAAGATAGTAAAAGTAATAGAGCAGTTAGGGCTACTGATCAAACAAATAAGGGTATTCGGTCAAAAGTTATTCCAGTAGATCGTATGTTAATTACAGTAGTAATAAAATTTACTGCACCTAGAATTGATGAAATACCTGCTAGATGAAGGCTAAAAATAGCCAGATCAACAGAGGCTCCTCTATGGGCAATATTAGCTGAAAGTGGGGGATAAACTGTTCATCCAGTTCCAGCACCTCTTTCTACTAATCTTCTTATTAAAAGTAAAGTTAATGAAGGTGGTAGAAGTCAAAATCTTATATTATTTATTCGAGGAAAAGCTATATCTGGGGCTCCTAGTATTAAGGGTACTAGTCAATTTCCAAATCCTCCAATTATAATTGGCATTACTATGAAGAAAATTATTACAAATGCATGAGCTGTGACAATCACGTTATAAATTTGATCGTCCCCAATTAAAGTTCCTGGGCTACCAAGTTCAGCTCGAATTAGGAGACTAAGAGAAGTTCCTACTATTCCTGCTCAACTTCCAAATAGAAAATAAAGAGTTCCAATATCCTTATGGTTTGTTGAAAATAATCATTTGTTCAGTGAAGTGGCCGAGATTAGGCGGTAAACTGTAAATTTACACACGAAATTTATTTCCTTCACTATGAAGTCTTATAGTTTAGTAAGAATATTAAATTGCAAATTTAAAGGAGGGTAAGCCCTAAGGCTTAAAGAATATGTCTTTATTGGGAACTTTGAAGGTTCCAAGTTTGAATTTAACTTAAATCCTTGTTAGGATGAGTTAAAGAAAATTAAAAAGTATTGTAATAAAAATTAGACCAATTAAGGCAATAAGATTAAAAATTAAAATTCAAGTTGTTTTAATTGGTGGATGATTATAAAATCTAACTTCATTGGAGGAAATGAGAATAGTTGAAAAGGTAATTCGTAAGTAAAAATAAAGTGTTAGTAGAGTTATAATAGTTATTATGATAGGGAGAGTGTAAATTTGATTTTGAATTAGGGTTTGAATTGTGAGTCATTTAGGCAAAAATCCTAGGAATGGTGGTAATCCACCTAGAGATAGAAAATTTATGATAAAGAAAAACTTAATTAAGGGATTATAGTTTATTGAAATGAAAAGTTGTTTTAAATGAAAAATATTTAATATTTTAAAAATTGTAATAATATTTACTGTAATAATAGAGTAAATGATGAAATAATAAAGTCAAACAGTTTCTATAATTAAAATAGTACTTAATATTCAACCAATGTGATTAATGGAAGAGTATGCTAAGATTTTTCGTAATCTAGTTTGGTTAATTCCCAGGAGACCGCTAATTATTATTCTAGCAATAATAATTAAAATTAAATAATTTCTTGGTCTGTTAAAATAAGTTAAGATAATTATAGGGGCTAATTTTTGTCAGGTTAGTATAATTAATGAAAGATTTCAGTTTAATCCATCTATTACTTCAGGAAATCAAAAATGAAAGGGGGCAGCTCCCATTTTTGTTAATAAGGAAGTATTAAGAATTAAAGTAAAATATAAATTAGTTTGTGTGTATATGAAATTTAAGGAGAGAATAATGATAGAGAATAAAAGAAAAGTAGAAGCTATAGCTTGAACAATAAAATATTTTAGGGCAGCTTCAGAGGCTATTATATTTTCTGTTCTACTTATGAGGGGAATAATTGAAAGAAGATTAATTTCAAGGCCCAATCACATACCTATTCATGAATAAGATGAAATTGTAATTAAAGTTCCAATTATTAGAGAGATTGTAAATAAAATTTTATAGTAGATTAAAAAGAAAAGGATTAAAACCTTTATAAATGGGGTATGAACCCAGTAGCTTAGTCGGCTTATCTTTTTAATTATAATTTAGTATATGAAGTACCTAGATTTTTGATATCTAAAGGAATAGTTTGATTCTGTTAATTATAATGGAGGTGTARAAACACATGCTTTATCCTATCAAGATAATTCTTTATTCAGACACTCCATT